TAAGCGATAGAAAAACTTGCGTCCAATAGGATTTGAACCTATACCAAAGGTTTAGAAGACCTCTGTCCTATCCATTAGACCATGGACGCTTTTCAGTGTGATTTTTTGGATTTTTTTTTCTCCTATCTTATTGGATCTCAATAAAGAATAGAATACGATCGAGTCTGTTTTGAAAGAATTTGAGAAATTGTATTTTCTATGCTAAATGATGGATATCTTCACCAAAAAGTCGACGAGATAATAGAAGATAGAGAGCGGGTAGCGGGAATCGAACCCGCATCGTTAGCTTGGAAGGCTAGGGGTTATAGTCGACGTCAATGCCGCAGTTTGAACGTCTCTAATTCAAAACCGAACATGAAACTTTGGTTTCATTCGGCTCCTTTATGGAAGATCGAAAAATTCCTAGAGCGAAGATATGAACCAACTTCAAAAAAATCTACCCATACCATCTATGTCAGCTTTTGATCGGAATACATTCAAAACGATTCGCTTTCTAGATGATCCCGCTAGAAGACGGCGATCCTAACAATCTTTCTAGTTACTTCGTTCTCTATTTCTATTTGTTTGCGAAGGATCCGAATAGGAAAAAGATCTTGTTTCCACCGAGCTAAAATAATAGGGCGATGTCTCTAGTAAACTAAAGTCATCATTGACTAGCTATTTTGCTTGCATTGTTTCTCGACAAATCCAAAAGAAAGTTGAAGATTTAGTTACGATTAGAAATATCCTTTTCTATCTTCATCCATGGACCCCTTACTTAATACTCATTCAATTGGAAGTGGATCCAATTTCCCAATTTTGTTTCGCAAGTTCCGAATCCAATTTTTCAGTGAACTTTGGATAGAAAGCGCGAGAATTGATTTTTTCCCCGAATGGATTATTCAGAGGTAAAGGATTCAATTCCTTTAAGAAATAAAGTTTTTGGTCCGAATATGAATGAAACCGAACGACCCCTTAACGATTCAGGAGGTTCATAGAACGAATCACACTTTTACCACTAAACTATACCCGCTACAATGAGATTATTGTATACAAATGGGCCTTTTGTCAAACTAAGAGCAAAAAAAATCATGCAAATGAGAGTGATAACGTTTTGCACAAGGGTTTTCAAAGAGTATTGCTCGACTAAAAGTGCTCAAAGCATAACAAAAAATGCAGTGTCTAAAGTTTCATTTTCATTATTCGAGAAAAGCAGTCAAGTCACGAAAAAAGAAAGAGAGGATGAAAAATCGAAAAAAGAAAGAGAGGAAAGCCTACTATCGGAATTGAACCGATGACCATCGCATTACAAATGTGATGCTCTACCTTCTGAGCTAAGTAGGCTGACATAGGAGAAATTCGACATGTCTAGGAATTCAATAAACTCTCCGAATCCTTGCTTGCTAGTAACGATTCGAATACAATTTTGTTGCAATTCTCCGCTATTCAGCATAAATAGGAATCAAAAACAAGAAAATATAGAATTGAAAAAAAGCTGACATCTTAGAGAACATAAGGAGTCATTTGGGCTTATCGAATTTCGACGGCTTTATTGAAAGAATCTTATAGATTATTGAATAAGAAAAGAGCCTTTGCTTTTTCTATATCTATATAGAGAATCTCAAGGAAAGACTTGACGATTTTTTTTTAGACTGACTCCTAGGAAACAAAGCGGGATCTTTCGTTTTTTAATTTATTTCAGTGTAAGTTACTTTTGTTAATTTATTTCAGTGTAAGTTACTTTTGTTAATTTAGTTCAGTTTTAGTTACTTTTTTCTCTTTTTAGAGAGAATTGAAATTTTTTATAAAAAAAGGAAATCCATGGACAGACCCCTATTTCGGGATATCATGCAGCTCAAACTGCATTTCTTAATGGCCATCCTTCTTCTTAAATATTTGGAAACCTGGGGGCTCGAACGTACATCCGTACGGCACAAACTAGCCTTCGCCTATCTCTTAAACCGCGAATTAGAAACAAGTAATTGGTTGGACCGCTTGGCATTGACCTATATTTATGTCTTTAACAAGGGTCTTGAACCAAGGTCCTTGGTTGCCAGGATTATTCATTTTTATGTTGTGAAGAGGGGGCTTCAAACCCAGTCGTTATTTGGTCTCATTTCTCGCTCCTTTCGGCATCTTTTGAAGCGAGGTTTTCAATCAAAGTCCGTGTTTGACAAAATGGCCCTTATATATCTTCTAAAGAGGTGTGATGAAGCTGTTCATAAGGGCCTGTCAGTCAGCGGTTTGGGAGACGTCTTCGACCTCGCCAAAGAGGAAGGGATCCACTTGATCAATCTCAATTTAGAAAGAATTTCACAAACTCCGACGGCTTTTGAAACAACAAAAATTGCCCTTGCCTACCGATCGGTCGAGGCCTTCGAGAACGAAACCCCGGACGCGTTCCGATATAATGCGGAGCTGGGATATTGGACGGGTGCTCTCGAACGGTTATGCGAACTCGAAAAAGAGGAAAATTAATGGCTACCGACACGAACTTGCAGAACTCTATTTATTATTTAATCGATATTTTCGTATAATAGAATATCGATTAAATAATAAGAGGTACAAATAGTAAATCGAGGTACACATTCTATGACAATTCTTAACTTTCCCTCTTTTTTGGTACCTTTAGTAGGCCTAGTATTTCCGGCAATCACAATGGCGTCTTTATTTCTTTATGTTCAAAAAAATAAGATTGTTTAGAACCGATGGGAGAAAATCTCATTCGTTTGGTTTTCGACTTCTCTAATAACGCCGGTATTAGTAAAAGGTGGTCGAAGCAGCTTCCAAAAACTCTTATCTCGGCAGAACCACGATATATGGGTAAATGGAGTCTGTGGATATCTTTAGTGGGGTCGTACGAAGGTAGTTTAGATCTAATCAATTTAATGAATTATTCCTTAATGAATTACTCTTAAAAGTTCCTATCAAACTAGTGCTAGTTGATGAGAGTTACTTCGGAAACAGAAAGACTAAAGTCAAATTCATTTGGGATATTCTCTCAATTCCAAGAAACTGAAACCGGATCAAGTATGAGTTGTCGATCAGAACAGATATGGATAGAAGTGATCACGGGATCTCGAAAACCAAGTAATTTCTGCTGGACTGCGATCCTTTTTTTAGGTTCATTAGGATTCTTGTTGGTTGGAACTTCGAGTTATCTTGGTAGACCTTGGATCTCTTTATTTCCGTTTCAACAAATTGTTTTTTTTCCACAAGGGATTGTGATGTCTTTCTATGGGATCGCGGGTCTTTTTATTAGCGCCTATTTGTGGTGCACAATTTCTTGGAATGTAGGGAGTGGTTATGATCGATTCGATCGAAAAGAAGGAATCGTTTGTATCTTTCGTTGGGGATTTCCCGGGCAAAATCGGCGTATCTTTCTCCGATTCCTTCTAGAAGATATTCAGTCCGTCCGCATAGACGTGCAAGAGGGTCTTTATGCTCGTCGTGTCCTTTATATGGATATCCGAGGACAGGGAGCCCTTCCATTGACGCGTACTGATGAGAATTTGACTGCGTGGGAAATTGAACAAAAAGCTGCGAAATTGGCCTATTTCTTGCGTGTACCCATTGAAGTCTTTTGAAAACTGTAAGAAAATTTCTCAGCAGGAGGGGAAAAACTCACGAATCCTCTCTTTCTATCATGAATGTCTATAACATAACGAAACTGAGGTTTATTCCGAAGATGGATTCGAACAAAAGTAGGCGTCTAAGGGATAAGTAGAAAACGCCTTTGATTTTGGGGTCTTGTATGGGGATGTAAATCTACACAATTCAATTCAATAATAACAAGAAGAAAAAAATTGAAACAATAGATTTCTCGCATCCTCAACCATTTAGAAAAAAACTTTCCCAGTTTCTATTTTAAGTCCAATATCTATAAATCAAAATAGAAAAATCTAGACTTGGTGAAATTGAAACTTTAGCGTCCGATAGATCATATGGAAATTTTTTTTTCAATCGACCCGCCTTCTCTGTTTTTGGGCTCCTTACTGTCCAAACAATTGGATCCCTTATAACGATTACGAATAACTAGTCAATTCCTGCTTTGGTTTGCTGCTCATTTTTGATCATCACAAGTTTCTTCCGAAACTTCCCTCAATTCTTCGCTCCCTGACTCCTCAGAGTCAGTGAAATTTTTCTAGCATAATAGAAAGGAGTTCTTTCGTCTCAAAATATGAATCAGATTCATTCCTTAACGTTGTTCTTTCAGGTACGCCTCGAAGGGAGTTTACCCAATGGAGTTGCTATCTCGAAAAAGAAGCTTTTTGGGATTCGGTATTCATTCGAATTCCAAGTAGCTTCGGAAGTCAATTTCTGTACTCTTTCTCGTAAGGCCTAACGCACAACGAAAAAGATTGAAGAGATTCCTCGGTTCGATCCCTTTCAATAGAACTCGTGTGGAAGCGAAATAGTAGCGGGCCTCAAGTCGACAACTGAGGGGTTCATTAACAATTCATAGATGAAAAAATGGCAAAAAAGAAAGCATTCACTCCTCTTTTATATCTTGCATTGATAGTCTTTTTGCCCCGGTCTCTTTCTCTCTTATTTAATAACAGTCTAAAATCTTGGGTTACTAATTGGTGGAATACTGCGCAATCTGAAACTTTTTTGAACGAGATTGAAGAAAAGCGTATTCTCGAAAAATTCATAGCCTTAGATGAACTTCTCCTTTTGGACGAAATGATCAAGGAATACGCGGAAACACCTCTCCAAAACCTTCGTGTAGGACTCCAGAACGAAACAATCCAATTAATCAAGATGCACAACGAGGATCGTATTCATACGATTTTGTACTTATCAACAAATTTGATCTCTTTCCTTATTCTAAGTGGTTATTCTATTTTGGGGAATAAAGAACTTGGGACTCTTAACTCGTGGACTCAGGAATTCCTATATAACTTAAGTGACACAACAAAAGCGCTTGCTATTCTTTTATTAGCCGATTTATGTCTCGGATTTCATTCGACCCGTGGTTGGGAACTACTAATTAGCTCTGTCTACAAAGATTTTGGATTTGTTCATAATGATCAAGTTATATCTTGTCTTGTTTGTATTTTTCCAGTCATTCTCGATAGCATTTTTAAATATTGGGTTTTCTATTACTTAACTCGTCTATCTCCGTCACTTGTAGTGATTTATCATTCAATAAGTGAAAAATGATCGAGGAATATGAAATTCATCGAATTCGCATGTTTTGTCCTTTGTAGTTGTACATAAGGAAAGCATTTCAACTCGTCCTTACTTTTTCCATTTTGATGGGGGATTGATCCTCTATTTTATGCCCCTAAGAATATTCCCGTCAATAGCAGAATTGTGGATAGGAAACTCGATTCGTAACCTACTCAATTTATTGTAGAAATTTTCCGTCTCAAGGATTGGACCATGCAAACTAGAAATACTTTTTCTTGGCTAACGGAACGGATTACTCGATCCATTTCCGTCTCGCTCATGCTCTATATACTAACTCGGACATCTATTTCAAGTGCTTATCCCATTTTTGCCCAGCAGGGTTATGAAAATCCGCGCGAAGCGACCGGGCGTATTGTATGCGCCAATTGTCATTTAGCTAATAAGCCTGTGGATATTGAGGTTCCACAAGCGGTCCTTCCCGATACTGTATTTGAGGCAGTTGTTCGAATTCCTTATGAGATGCAACTGAAACAAGTTCTTGCTAATGGTAAAAAGGGCACTTTGAATGTCGGAGCTGTTCTGATTTTACCGGAGGGGTTTGAATTAGCCCCTCCCAATCGTATTTCCCCCGAGATGAAAGAAAAGGTAGGCAATCTGTCTTTTCAGAGCTATCGCCCCAATAAAAAAAATATTCTTGTTATAGGCCCTGTTCCCGGTCAGAACTATAGTGAAATCACCTTTCCTATTCTTTCTCCAGACCCCGCTACTAAGAAAGATAGTCACTTCTTAAAATATCCGATCTATGTCGGCGGAAACAGGGGAAGAGGTCAGATTTATCCCGACGGGAGCAAGAGTAACAATACAGTTTATAATGCTACAGCAGCCGGTATAGTAAGTAAAATCATACGAAAAGAAAAGGGGGGATACGAAGTAAGCATAACGGATGCATCGGATGGACGTCTAGTGGTTCATATTATCCCCCCAGGGCCGGAACTTCTCGTTTCCGAAGGCGAATCTATCAAATTGGATCAACCGTTGACGAGTAACCCTAATGTAGGCGGATTTGGTCAAGGAGATGCAGAAATTGTACTTCAAGATCTAGTCCGTGTCCAAGGTCTTTTGCTCTTCTTGGCCGCTGTTATTTTGGCACAAATCTTTTTGGTTCTTAAAAAGAAGCAGTTCGAGAAGGTTCAATTGTCCGAAATGAATTTCTAGACTCGCGAATTTTTCACCATCAAGTTCGTAAAAAGACTCAAACTCATTTTATCCCTTAGCGATGAACAAAATGAAATGCTAAAAAGACCGGAGCTTGGTTAGCCTTTTTCTATGAGATGACAGGAAGTCCTTCTAGCGCATTCCTAATCCTAGAATGTAGATTGGGAAGAAGACGACCCCGCCTTTCTTGGGTTTTTGATTCATTCAATTCGGCTAGATACTAGACATAAGTAAGCGAGAAATTGCAGGGAAAATGAGGGGAATAAAGAATTCTAGGAGAGGTTCTTCGTCTTTCTAGTCTTCGACACAAGAAAGGTTTTACACCCCTTTCTTGTGTCGAAATAAGACTGAGTCTTGATTCGGTTCGTCAAAATATTTCTAGTCTTAGTTTCTATTTTGCGAGGGGTCCCAGAACTTTTTTGAGATTTCTATTTAGTACGTCGCTACTTCTTCTATAATTCTATAATTTCGAATCGACTCAAGTGGTGGACAAAGAAGAAAGAGGGGTGAATTTTTGGCGGAAATAGAACTTCTTCAATGAACTTCGAATAAATGACGTCGGCTGAGATACTCGAAACAAGAGAATAAAGGTTGATTCGTATAGAAAGAGTGTGCGGAAAGAGACTCGATCGAATCTATAGAACTATAGAGATTTTTTCCAGGGAATCGAGTGCTTCCGTCTTTCTTCTCACTTTATTGAAACGTCTTGATAGATACTCTCGAGCACGAGGTCTTCGAAATCAATCGCCGCAATTCCTTTTTCAAAAACATCGGCAGAAAAAATCGAATGGGAGCTCTTTGAAATAGCAGAAAATTTATCCTTTCGACTTTGAACGCGTAAGAACTCAAGGGGATTCCCTTCTTGTCTCATTTGAGGCCCGTTGAGTTCTTACGAGTTCATGTAACTCAATTCATCGGGTTCTCACAGGGATGAACCCAATCCGGAATATGAACCATAAAAGAAAATACCTATTAACCCGATCACAAGAATACCAGTTACAGTACCGATTATCCAAAGAGGAATCCTTCCAGTCGTATCGGCCATTTCCCCCAATTCCCTCCACATTTCATCGAGTGGTCATGCTAGAGACATAAACAGTCATGGATAATTATGAGATGAGATCCTTCCGAGTGGGCTAAGAGAGAGAATACCTAGAATAATTCTTCTAT